CTTAGAACCAGAAATAAATAGGCTTATTCTTTGTTCACTTCAATCAGAATTCCAATCCGAACTCAAACGCGGATTGGTATTTTGTTTGACAAATCCGAGAATCCAGATTTTATTATCGTGTCGTAAGAAAAAAAACGAATCGGAAAAAAAGATTTTTTTTAGTGAACGTGTTCATTCATTTTGACTACTTTAGCATATTTTATCATAGTAATTTCGACTCCACCTTCCCGGAGTTCATTCTCCGGGGAACTCCATTTAAATTATTCCGGTGTATTCTTTCCAATCTACTTCTTTTCTGATTTCGTTGGAAATCATATAAAGACAATTCCTATTTGATATAGCTATTTGGGCCAGTATTTTACGATTAAGAAGCAACTGTCTCTTGTATAGATCATGTATTAATTTACTATAACTATAGGATACTCCCCTTTCTCGAATTACTGCGTTTATCCGAGTGATCCACAAACGACGAAAATTTCTCTTTTGCTTATCCCTATCCCGATGAGCCGAAACCAAAGCTCTTATTTTCTGTTGAGTAATAGTTCGAGTAAGTCTTGAATGAGACCCTCGAAAACTTGATGCAAATAAACGAATTTTTGTTCTACGTCTCCGGGCTATATATCCGCGTTTAATTCTGGTCATTGAATAAATAAAATTTTGACGAATAACTAATTGATTTCTTTTCTTTCAGTTATTCTTTTACCCGTCCTGGTCTATTAATAACCAAACGGATTTTTCCAATGTATAAAATAAAAATTCCAATGGCTTTGGCTACTATAACCTTCCCGACCACGATTTTTTCCTTTTTAGGTATTTTACTGCGAAATATGAAAGAAATAAGAAATTTTCTTTTGCTAGGTGTCAAAAATATAGTCAACAATAAAAAAAAAATAAATATAAATTAAATGGATAAAGAAATAGTGGGTTTCATCGTTTCTATGGTTACTTCTTAAACGGTGAGGTCTTCTCTATACACCGGAGCCTTTACTTCATTTAATATTTCATCAATGTTATTGGTAACTTGTATAGTTCACACCACACTCTTTGGCTCTACCCCATGAATTATCCAGTAACAGGTCTTTCACAACGAGACCTACCTATACAGTAACGGTATTTAATTATGAAAGTTAGCTGGGTAGCTGACCCTCGTAGTCCGTTCTTGACCGAGTGAGAACTTCATTTTTATGTTTTTTTTTTTTTTTTTTGAATTTCAATAAGATTTCCTCCGCTTAATGGATAACCATTTGCTACCAATGGAGAATTGTTTCTCATCTTAAATTCAGATGATTGGATTTGCACCAATGGAAACCATAAACTTTATACACAGTAGAGGGATCGATTTGCTTATTTTTAGATAGTGAATGGAGTTCCTTCTTCCATTCTATCCTATTCACTGGTACTGATCATTCATACTGGAAGCGGTTTTCTTGCTTTTTTTGTGTCAGCTCATGATCTAAACGAGTCGCACATACACCCTAGTACATGTTCCTCGACGCTGAGGACATCCCCGAAGCGCGGGGGATTTCGTGACATTTCGAATGGGCTGTCTTGTATTTCTAATAAGTTGTTTAATAGTTGGCATGTTGAATCATATACATAATGGGCTGGTTTAGATTGATCCTAACCGGATGATTATGAATTTTTTTTATTTTATTTAATAGTAAACTCGGAGATAAAATTAATAGTAAACTCGGAGATAAAATCTCAAATCACGGATTTGCACAAAATCCATTTTTTTTTTCATTCAACTGCTACAAGATCAACAATTCCATAAGCTTGGGCTTCTGTTGCTGACATAAAAACGTCTCTTTCCATGTCTTCAGATACAACCCATAATGGTTTGCCCGTCCTTTGTACATAAACCCTTGTGAGGGTTTCGCGTAGTTTCAGCAGTTCTTCCGCTTCCAGGATAAATTCTCCCGTTTGTGCCTCATAAAAAGAACTAGCGGGTTGATGGATCATTACCCTGATGATAGAAGGTTTCTCTATCTGGTGTGATGAAAGGAACAGAAAAGAAAGATAAAGAATAATAGGAAAAAAAGATAGAATTGAACAACCGTACGGGCATCATCTTTTGTGCATTGCATACGGCTCTACAATCAAATTGACCCTTACTTTCCATTCAAGAAAGATAAAAATAGAATCTATCGGCCCCAGATGGGTAAATGATCAAATTGCCACCCTTCCTTTTGGAGGAGTTAAAAAATACTATGATGGCTCCGTTGCTTTCTATTTAAAAATGGATTCTTTTTTTGTCTTTGATTCAGCAATCCCAAAGTTTCTTTTTGATCCAACCAAAAAAGGAAAAATTTGGTTTTTTTTCGCACTCTTTTTTTTATAACTTAAATATTGTTAAGAGCCCTTCGGTGTGAAAACAAACAAGTTTGTGACGCTGAATTGGACTTCCGATAGATAAGAGAAAATCGGAAATATCTTTTATCTCATACTACTCTCTCGATACATAATCGAATCTTTTGAAAAAAAAAACAATACAAAAATT